GCTTTTAAAGGAAAAGAGCCCTCCACTGGCCTTAGGCGCCAGCATCTCTTGGTGCAAGTCCAAGTAAAAGCTGCGCCCTGGTAGCTTAAACTAAAGCACTGGTCTTGTAAACCAGAGACTGCAGTCTAACCTCTGCCCAAGGCTTCAGAACAAAAGGACTCTAACCTCTACCTCCGACCCCCAAAGCCGGCATTCTACTTAAACTATGTCCTGTACTCTTATAGCTTAACTTTAAAGTATAGCGCTGAAAACGCTAAGATGAACCCTAAAAAGTTCTGAGAGTATAAAGGTTTGGTCCTGGCCTTATTATCAACTGTTTCCCAACTTACACATGCAAGTCTCAGCACACCCGTGAGAACGCCCTTTCAACCTCCACCAGGCAAAGGAGCTGGTATCAGGCACAGGTCCTTGCCCATAACACCTAGTCTCATCACACCCCCAAGGGTCATCAGCAGTGATTAACTTTGCGCATAAGCGACAGCTTGACTCAGTCAGGGAAAATAGGGCCGGCTAACACGGTGCCAGCCGCCGCGGCTACACCGTGGGCTCAAGTTGATAATTACCGGCGTTAAGCGTGATTAAAGTTCTTAGAGATTAGGATTAAATTAATACTTAGTAGTTTTATGCTTGTTATTAAGAAATACACAAACGAAAGTTATCCTACCCACCTTGAATACACGACAGCTGGGAAAACAAACTGGGATTAGATACCCCACTATGCCTAGCCGTAAACAATTAACTTACACCCACACCGCCAGGGAATTACGAGCAATGCTTAAAACCCAAAGGATTTGACGGTGTCCCACCCCACTAGAGGAGCCTGTTCTATAATCGATGATCCCCGCTTCACCTAACCATGCCTCGCTTATCAGTCTGTATACCTCCGTCGAAAGCCTACCATGTGAACGTCCGCAGTAGGCTCAATGATTCACCATCAACACGTCAGGTCAAGGTGCAGCTCAAGGAATGGAAAGCAATGGGCTACAATTTCTAACTTAGAACAAACGAAAGACTATGTGAAATCCTAGTCATGAAGGTGGATTTAGTAGTAAAAAGAAACTAGAGTGTTCTTTTTAACCTGGCTCTGGGACGCGTACACACCGCCCGTCACCCTCTTCGATAGTACCTTATTTGTTCCTAACCAAACATCACATTTTAGAAGAGGCAAGTCGTAACATGGTAAGTGTACTGGAAAGTGCACTTGGTATACTACAAGATGTAGCTTAACAAAAGCCCCTCGCTTACACCCAGGAAATATCTGTTTAACCCGGATCATTTTGAGCCTAAAATCTAGCCCACATAACCCCATGACTCCCCTCTACCCACCCCAACAAACAAAACATTTTAACACCTTAGTACAGGCGATCGAAAAATTTCTAAGCGCTTCAGATAAAGTACCGTAAGGGAAAAATGAAATAGAAATGAAATAATCTTTAAGCCCCTAACAGCAGAGATATAGCCTCGTACCTTTTGCATCATGGTCTAGCTAGTCTACCCAAGCAAAATGTGATTTTCAGTTTGACATCCCGAAACCAAGCGAGCTACTTCAGAACAGCCAAAAGGGCCAACCCGTCTCTGTTGCAAAAGAGTGGGAAGATTCTCAAGTAGAGGTGATAAACCTACCGAGCCTGGAGATAGCTGGTTGTTCAAGAAAAGAGTTTTAGCTCTTCCTTAAGCCTCACAATTAGTACAAACAAACCTTTAGGCTTAAGAGCTATTCAAATAAGGCACAGCTTATTTGAAACAGGACACAACCTATAATATAGGGTAAACAAGAGTGATTAAAATAAAGTGGGCCTAAAAGCAGCCATCTTTAAAAAAGCGTTAAAGCTTAACTATTCTCCACTCGTAATACCTAAACTTCCCACTAACCCCTCACCACTATTGAACAATTTTATATCTTTATAAAAGCTATCATGCTAGAACTAGTAACAAGAAATTGCCTTTCTCCCAAATGTAAACATAAACCAAAATAGACTATCTATTGGTTATTAACGTAAATGCTAAATTATAGCAACACTCACTAGAAAATCCTATAAACCCCAACGTTAACCTTACACTAGAACATTACAGGAAAGATTAAAAGAAAAAGAAGGAACTCGGCAAATTTTAGCCTCGCCTGTTTACCAAAAACATCGCCTCTTGATAAAACATAAGAGGTCCAGCCTGCCCAGTGACAAAGTTTAACGGCCGCGGTACCCTAACCGTGCGAAGGTAGCATAATCACTTGTTCTTTAAATGAGGACTCGTATCAACGGCACTACGAGGGCTATACTGTCTCCTTTTTCCAATCAGTGAAACTGATCTCCCCGTGAAGAAGCGGGGATGAGAATATAAGACGAGAAGACCCCATGGAGCTTTAAACTCACCATGCACCTCTATGCCCTTGTATCACTAAACATAAGACACCTGCATGATAGTTTTAGGTTGGGGGGACCACGGAGTATAATATAACCTCCACAACAAATGGGCTAACACCCTTATCCACGAGACACAACTCTAAGAATTATTAAACTAATGCTTATGACCCGATATTCGATCAATGAACCAAGTTACCCTGGGGATAACAGCGCAATCTACTTCAAGAGCCCATATCGACAAGTAGGTTTACGACCTCGATGTTGGATCAGGGTATCCCGGTGGTGCAGCCGCTACCAATGGTTCGTTTGTTCAACGATTAAAACCCTACGTGATCTGAGTTCAGACCGGAGTAATCCAGGTCGGTTTCTATCTATAAAGTGCTCCCCCTAGTACGAAAGGACCGGGGCAACATGGCCAATACCTTAGTAAGCCATCACTCCCACTAATGAATCAATCTCAATTGGCCTAGACCTAATACCCCGCCCTAAACCAGAGCAGTTAGTATGGCAGAGCTTGGTTATGCAAAAGATCTAAATCCTTTAAACCGGGGTTCAAATCCCCTCACTAACTATAAAACTTTTACTTATACACCTCCTCCCCCTACTCTATATTGCCCCAATTCTCCTGGCAGTAGCATTTTTAACCCTAATTGAACGAAAAATCTTAGGCTATATACAACATCGTAAAGGCCCTAATGTTGTAGGCCCATTTGGGCTCCTTCAACCTATTGCTGATGGCGTAAAATTATTTATTAAAGAACCCATTCGTCCTTCTACGTCTTCCCAAATTCTATTTATTCTCGCCCCCACCCTTGCCCTAACTCTTGCTATAGTTATATGAACCCCCTTCCCCCTGCCCATTCCCTACTCGAACCTAAACCTCAGCATTTTATTTATCCTCGCCATCTCCAGCTTGACTGTTTACACGATCTTAGCCTCAGGCTGAGCTTCAAATTCTAAATATGCCTTAATCGGTGCCCTCCGAGCCGTAGCCCAAACTATCTCCTATGAAGTTACTCTTGCCCTAATTATCCTATGCACCATCTTTCTGGCAGGGGGTTTTACCCTCTCTTCCTTCACCACCTCCCAAGAACTAATATGATTTATCCTCCCCCTCTGACCCCTATTTCTTATATGATTCGTCTCCACCCTCGCCGAAACCAATCGAGCCCCATTTGACCTCACAGAAGGTGAATCTGAATTAGTCTCTGGCTTCAACGTAGAATACGCTGGAGGACCCTTTGCACTGTTCTTCCTCGCAGAATACGCCAATATCCTAATGATAAATACTCTTTCAACTATTATCTTTCTCGGCTCCCACATATTACCTCTAGCCCTATCCGCATCTGTACTTATAACTAAAGCTTCTATCTTGTCCCTCTGTTTTTTGTGAATTCGAGCCTCCTATCCCCGATTCCGTTATGACCAGCTAATGCACCTTGTATGAAAAAATTTCCTCCCTCTTACACTTGCCCTAGTTATCTTCTACATTTCTATACCAATTTCTCTCCTCCTCACCCCCCCACTACCCTGGAAGCGTGCCTGAAAGCTAAGGACCTCCTTGATAGGGAGGCTTATAGGGGTTCAAACCCCCTCACTTCCTTTAAAAAGGTAGGAATCGAACCTACACTTGAGAGATCAAAACCCTCTGCACTCCCATTATGCTACTCCTTAGTAAGGTAAGCTAAATAAGCTTTTGGGCCCATACCCCAACAATGTTGGTTAAAATCCTTCCTTTACTAATTAACCCCCTTGCCCTCACAATTTTCCTATTAAGCCTTGCCATCGGAACCACTATTACCCTCTCGAGCTTCCATTGACTACTAGCCTGAATTGGCCTAGAGATCAACACTCTCGCCATTATCCCACTAATAACGAAAACCCCTCACCCACGGGCCATTGAAGCTGCCACAAAATATTTTTTAACCCAAGCCGCAGCCTCCGCCCTAATTCTATTCTCAAGCCTTATTAACGCCTGACAGACCGGAGAATGAAACATCAATTCTCTCACAGATCTACCTATGAATGCGCTCTCCATCGCCATCATAATAAAGCTTGGCCTAGCCCCCCTTCACTTTTGAATACCTGAAGTACTTCAAGGAATTTCACTCCCTACAGGCCTAATCCTATCCACTTGACAAAAAATCGCCCCAATAACTCTTCTCCTACAAACCTCCCACCTCCTCAATCTCAATTTAACAATCGCCCTGGGCCTCACATCTATTCTAATTGGAGGCTGAGGCGGCATTAGTCAAACTCAAATCCGAAAAGTCATAGCCTTCTCCTCTATCGGTCACTTAGGCTGAATTGTAGTCATTTTAAAATTTAATCCCCTACTTTCCCTCTTCAACTTCATGTTATATATTATTATAACCACTGCCATATTTATAGCCTTAATTGCTATATCCACCACAAAAATGTCACAAATTTCTACTTCCTGATCAAAAACCCCTGCCCTCTCTGCATCCACTATACTCGTTATACTATCCTTAGCAGGTCTTCCACCACTCACAGGATTTGCCCCCAAACTCTTAATTACCCTCGAACTAGTAAAACAAGATGCAACCCTGCTCGCCTCAATAGTTATGCTCATCTCCCTACTAGCCCTCTTCTTCTATCTACGACTAACATATATCATCACCCTCACCCTCCCACCAAACACCCCAAACTCCCTTCTTATCTGACGAACCCCATCAAAATCACTCCCGCCAACCGCAATCATAAATATCCTAGCTCTCACCCTCTTGCCCCTCGCACCCACCATTCTCCTTCTATAGAAACTTAGGCTAACGCAGACCAAAGGCCTTCAAAGCCTTAAGTGAAGGTTAAATCCCTTCAGTTTCTGTAGGACTTGCAGGATATTAACCTACATCTCCTGAATGCAACTCAGGCCCTTTAAATTAAGACAAAGCCCTTCTAGAATGGCGGGCCTCGATCCCGTAATATTTTAGTTAACAGCTAAACACTCTATCCAGCGAGCTTCATTCTACTTCTCCCGCTTATGAAAAAAACGGGAGAAGCCCCGGCAGGCGTTAACCTGCGTTTTAGGGTTTGCAACCCCACGTGCTGACACCCCAAGGCCTGGTAAAGAGGGGGCTTGAACCCCTGTCTTCGGGGCTACAACCCGCCACCTGCTCGGCCACTTTACCTGTGATATTCACCCGCTGATTTTTCTCTACTAACCATAAAGATATTGGAACCCTCTACCTTGTCTTCGGAGCCTGAGCCGGCATGGTCGGAACAGCCCTGAGCCTGCTTATCCGAGCAGAACTAAGCCAGCCCGGAACTCTCCTGGGTGATGATCAAATCTACAATGTTATCGTTACTGCCCACGCGTTCGTAATAATTTTTTTTATAGTTATGCCTATTCTAATCGGAGGCTTTGGAAACTGACTAGTCCCACTTATAATTGGAGCCCCTGACATAGCCTTCCCCCGAATAAACAACATAAGCTTCTGACTATTACCCCCATCTTTCTTCCTCCTCCTAGCATCCTCTACAGTTGAAGCTGGAGCAGGTACCGGCTGGACCGTCTACCCCCCATTAGCCGGGAATCTAGCTCACGCAGGCCCATCAGTAGACCTGGCCATCTTCTCATTACACCTAGCTGGGGTGTCATCGATCCTCGGAGCCATTAATTTTATTACAACAATTATCAACATGAAACCTGCATCAACAACACAATACCAAACGCCCCTCTTTGTCTGATCAGTTCTGATTACGGCCGTCCTACTGCTTCTCTCCCTCCCAGTCCTGGCCGCTGGAATCACTATACTTCTTACAGACCGAAACTTAAACACCACCTTCTTTGACCCCGCAGGAGGTGGTGATCCAGTCCTCTACCAACACTTATTCTGATTTTTTGGTCACCCTGAAGTGTACATTCTTATCCTCCCGGGCTTCGGCATCATCTCCCACGTAGTAGCCTATTACTCTAACAAAAAAGAGCCCTTTGGATATATAGGGATAGTATGGGCAATACTCTCAATCGGCCTCTTGGGCTTTATTGTCTGAGCTCACCACATGTTTACAACCGATCTAAATGTAGACACACGAGCCTACTTTACATCCGCCACAATAATTATCGCTATCCCCACTGGAGTCAAGGTCTTTAGCTGACTCGCCACAATACACGGCGGAGTAATTAAATGAGACGCCCCGATACTCTGAGCCCTAGGGTTTATCTTCCTTTTTACAGTAGGAGGCCTCACTGGTATTGTATTAGCCAACTCCTCCATTGATATTGTACTTCACGATACTTACTACGTAGTAGCCCACTTCCATTATGTCCTATCTATAGGAGCAGTATTTGCAATCATGGCCGGATTCGTTCACTGATTCCCCCTATTTACAGGCTTCACCCTCCACGAACTATGAACCAAAATTCACTTTGTCGTTATATTCACTGGAGTTAATTTAACATTTTTTCCCCAGCACTTCCTCGGCCTAGCAGGAATGCCACGCCGTTACTCTGACTACCCGGACGCTTACACACTATGAAATACAGTTTCATCCATTGGCTCACTAATTTCTCTTGTAGCTGTAGTTATAATGATATTTATTATTTGAGAAGCCTTCGCTGCCAAACGCCTATTCCCCGGGGCAGAATTAGCGTCAACAAATATCGAGTGGGTTCTGGGATTCCCACCACACTATCACACATTCGAAGAATCAACCTTCTCCATTAAATTGGCCCAAGAAAGGAGGGAATTGAACCCCCGTACCCCGGTTTCAAGCCAGATACATAGCCTCTCTGCCACTTCCTTTGAGGAGTTAGTTAAACAATAACACTGCCTTGTCAAGACAAAATTGCTAGTTAAACCCTTGCACCCCTCTATGGCACACCCCACCCAACTAGGCTTCCAAGACGCAGCCTCCCCCATTATAGAAGAATTACTTCACTTCCACGACCATGCACTTATAGCGGTACTCTTAATTAGTATACTTGTCTTATATATCATTTCTGTTCTGATAACAACTAAACTCTCCAGCACCAACACAATCGATGCTCAAGAAATCGAAATAGTCTGGACTATTATACCAGCAATTATTCTTATCGTAATTGCATTACCATCCCTTCGCATTCTTTACCTAATAGACGAAATTAGTAACCCTGATATGACCGTAAAAACAATTGGCCATCAATGATACTGAAGTTATGAATACTCAGACTTTACTGGCTTAAACTTTGACTCCTACATAACCCCCACAAAAGATCTGGACCCCGGCCATTTCCGCCTGTTAGAAGTAGATAACCGAATAGTTACCCCCATCGGCACAGCCGCACGAATTCTCATCACTGCCGAAGACGTCCTCCACTCCTGGGCTGTCCCCGCCCTTGGCGTTAAATCTGATGCAATCCCCGGCCGCCTTAACCAAACCTCCTTCCTCATCGCCCACCCCGGAGTCTACTATGGCCAATGTTCAGAAATCTGCGGGGCCAATCACAGCTTCATACCAATTGTAATTGAAGCCCTCCCAGTAACAAACTTCTTAAACTGAATTACCACTCAAAATGCCTCATTAAGAAGCTGTAGGTTAGCGACAGCCTTTTAATCTGTAGACAGGTGACTCCGACCACCCTTAATGACATGCCCCAACTCAACCCTGTACCATGACTCTGTTACTTAACCCTCGCATGATTAATTTTCCTTACCCTAGCACCAACTAAAATCTTAAACCACACTAATCTTAATGAACCCAACACTAAAAATACTAAAACAACTAGCCACACCTGAACCTGACCATGACAATAGACTTATTTAGCCAATTTGCCTCTACAACTTCCCTCGGCATCCCCCTTATCCTCCTCGCCATACTAACCCCCTGACTACTAGTCCCAACACCCTCCACCAAATGAGTGGGCAACCGTCTAACAACCTCTCAAAACTGATTTTTAACCTCATTCACCAAACAACTTCTCCTCCCCTTAAATATGCCCGCCCACAAATGAGCCTTCCTCTTAGCAGCTCTTATAACTTTCCTATTAAGTATAAACCTACTAGGCCTATTACCCTATACATTCACCCCAACAACTCAACTGTCAATTAACCTAGGACTGGCTGTTCCACTCTGACTAGCAACTGTTATCACGGGTTTCCGTAACCAATTCAACCATTCCCTAGCACATTTCCTCCCTGAAGGGACTCCTACCCCCCTTATCCCCATTTTAATCTTAATTGAGACCATTAGCCTATTTATCCGACCTATGGCCCTAGGAGTACGACTTACCGCTAATCTTACTGCTGGACACCTCCTCATTCACCTAATTTCATCGGCCGTAACTGCAATCTACTCTCTCTCCATTCTAGCCTCATTACTCACCTTCTTCGTTCTGATTCTTCTAACAATCCTAGAAATTGCAGTTGCTATAATCCAAGCTTACGTTTTTGTTTTACTCTTAAGCCTTTATCTGCAAGAAAACACTTATGGCCCACCAAGCACACGCCTTCCACATAGTTAACCCCAGCCCATGACCCCTCACAGGTGCCGCAGCCGCTTTCTCAGTAACATCCGGTCTCGCCGCATGATTTCATTTTAATACCTTTACTGTTCTAGCCCTAGGCCTCGCCCTGATACTTTTAACAATATACCAATGATGACGAGATGTAGTCCGTGAAGGAACTTTCCAAGGCCATCACACCCCGCCCGTACAAAAAGGCCTTCGTTATGGCATAATTTTATTCATCACCTCCGAAGTATTTTTTTTCATCGGCTTCTTCTGAGCATTTTACAACGCCAGCCTCGCCCCTACCCCAGACGTAGGTGAATGCTGACCCCCGACAGGGATTATCCCTTTTAACCCCTTTGAAATTCCCCTCCTTAACACAGCCGTCCTACTCGCCTCAGGCGTCTCCGTTACTTGAGCCCACCACAGCATTATACAAGCTGACCGCAAAGGCACCCTTCAGGCCCTCACCATCACAGTCGCCCTAGGCCTCTACTTTACTCTCCTCCAAGCCATAGAATACTATGAAGCCCCCTTCACAATCGCAGACGGAATTTACGGCACCACATTCTTTGTAGCTACCGGCTTCCACGGACTACACGTAATCATTGGCTCTATTTTCCTCATCTCCTGCCTCCTCCGTCAATTATTTTTCCACTTTACTTCACAGCACCACTTTGGATTTGAAGCCGCCGCTTGATACTGGCACTTTGTAGACGTTGTTTGACTTTTCCTCTATGTTTCAATCTACTGATGAGGCTCATATTTTCTTAGTATAGTAGTATAGGTGACTTCCAATCACCTGGCCTTGGTTAAAATCCGAGAGAAAATAATGTTAATATTCTTTTCTATTGCCTCACTCTTATCAACCATTTTAGCTGTTATCAGTTTCTGACTACCACTCATCTCCCCCGACACAGAAAAACTCTCACCTTATGAGTGCGGGTTTGACCCCCTCGGATCTGCTCGCCTCCCCTACTCCATACGATTTTTTCTAGTAGCCATTCTTTTCTTACTTTTCGACCTAGAAATCGCGTTACTCCTACCGACCCCATGAGCTATCCAACTCCCCTCCCCAACTATAACCATTGTCTGAGCCTCTGTAGTTATTATCCTCCTAACCATCGGCTTCATCTATGAATGACTCCAAGGGGGCCTTGAATGAGCCGAATGGGGTATTAGTCCAATAAAGACAGCTGATTTCGACTCAACTAATTGTGGTTTAAACCCACAATGCCCCTGTGATTGTTCTTCTAACTATAATATTCTTCATTGTCCTCGCAGGCTTATCCTTCCACCGCATACACCTCCTGTCAGCCCTCCTCTGCCTAGAGGGTATGATACTTACTATCTTCATCGGCCTCAGCCTCTGACCTAACCAACTATCCTCAGCCCCATTTATAAGCCCGCTAATCATGTTAACAATATCAGCTTGTGAAGCAGCTCTAGGCCTCTCCTTAATAATTGCTACAGCCCGCTCTCACGGCACTGATAATCTTAAAACCCTAAACCTCCTGCAATGTTAATAATCCTCTCCGCCTGAATTTCAGTATTCCCTACAATCCTTATAGCCCCTGCCAAGCATATATGAACCCTAGCTACTGGCCAAGGCTTCCTTATTACGCTCTTCTCTCTCTCCTGAATATTCCTTCAAAATTTCAACTTCGCTAACTCCCTATTCCTTATTGACAAAATTTCTGGCCCCCTCGCTATCCTAACCTGCTGGTTATTCCCTCTTACTATACTAGCTAGCCAAAGCAAGATACGCCTAGAACCCATCAACCGCCAACGAATCTACATTCTCAATATTACATTCCTGCAACTCATAACACTTTTAGCCTTCACTACCCCAGACTTAATATTGTTCTTCATTTTCTTCGAAGCCTCCCTAGTCCCCACTATAATTGTCATCACCCGCTGAGGCGCACAAGAACGACGCTTAGAGGCTGGCATATATTTAGCATTTTATACTATATTAGGAGCTATTCCTCTCATAATCTGAATTACCAAATTCTACTCCACACACGGCTCCCTACTCCCAACTCTTACACACACTCTTCACATTACCCAAGCCGCAACAAATTACCCAGGTTTATTTTGAGCCACCTACAATGCAGCATTCCTCGTCAAACTACCTATCTTCTGCCTTCACCTATGACTCCCCAAAGCACACGTTGAAGCTCCCATCGCAGGCTCCATAATCTTAGCAGGAACCCTTCTTAAGCTTGGAGGATATGGCATTCTCCGAACATCACCCCTCCTCCAAGAAAATAACCTAAACCAAACGTTGCCTATTATACTCATTGCCATTTTAGGCATCCTGGCTACCGCCCTCCTCTGCCTACGACAGACAGACCTAAAATCACTTATTGCCATATCCTCAGTCAGTCACATAAATCTTGTAGTCGCCGCCGTCCTAATCTCCTCCCCATGAAGCTACTCAGGGGCAATAACAATAATAATCGCTCACGGCCTGACATCTTCAGCCCTCTTCTGTTTAGCTAACACTTCCTATGAACGTACAAATAGCCGTACCATAATTCTCCTACGAGGAATACTCCTCATCTTTCCCCTCACAGGGGCGTGATGATTAATTATTATGCTTCTTAATATGGGCCTTCCCCCCTCTATTAACTTTGCAGGCGAAGTCCTCATTATACTCTCTCTATTTAACTGATCCCCTATCGCCTTTCTTATTGTGGCCCTCAACCTAGTTTTTACCACCGCCTATACCCTCTATGTTCTATGATCTACTCAACGAGGCCCTCTACCAAACCACATTAAAACCCTATTCCCCTACCAAATTCGTGAACACCTCCTACTGCTCCTACATATCTTACCAGGCTTTCTTCTCATCCTCAACCCAGAACTCATCTTCTGTAAATATAGTTTAACAAAAACATTAGATTGTGATTCTAAAAATAAAGGTTAAAATCCTTTTATTCACCGAGCTCAACTGGCGTAATGAGAAACTGCTAATTACTCACGACCCTGGTTCGATTCCATGGTTTGCTCACACACACCATCCTAAACACTGGTGTCGAACATGCCCACACCTACGGCTGCTCTGACCACATCCATTCTTACAATTGTGATTATTATTTATACCCTAGTCTTCCCCCAAGCAAAAACTTTTCATTTACAAACCCTAACCACAGTAAAAACAGCATTCATTATCTCCTTAATCCCTCTCTATGCCTTCCTTCGCGATGACAACGCCAATGCCTCAGCCACTAAAACATGATTTAGCCTAGAGCCTGTCAGCTTTTCCTTCACCACACAATTTGACCTATATACCCTCCTCTTTCTCCCTATTGCCTTCCTAGTTACATGAAGTATTCTTGAATTTTCTACCTGATATATACAATCCGACCCTAGCATCGACATATTCTTTAAATATCTTCTTATTTTCCTTCTCGCTATAATTATCCTTGTCTCCTCTGGTAACCTCTGCCTCCTATTCGTAGGCTGAGAAGGAGTAGGAATTATGTCCTTCTTATTAATCGGCTGGTATCACGCTCGAGCAAACGCCGCCAGCGCAGCCTTACAGGCCGTACTCTACAACCGTGTCGGGGACATTGGTTTCCTGCTAGCCTTTTGCTGACTCCTGTCACACGCCCTAACATTGAACCTCCCATTCATTTTCTCAATATCCCCCCCTCCCCTAGTTGCATTTGGCTTCATCACCGCTGCAGCCAGCAAATCTGCCCAATTTGGCTTCCACCCCTGACTTGCCTCAGCAATAGAAGGCCCCACACCAGTTTCTGCTCTATTACATTCTAGCACCATAGTAGTAGCAGGCATTTTTCTTCTCATCCGTATACACCCCCTGTTATCCCAAAGCTCCGTAACTTTAACAGCTTGTCTATGCCTAGGCGCTATATCCACATTCTACGCCGCCTCTTATGCCCTAGCACAAAATGACATCAAAAAGATTATTGCCTACTCAACCTCCAGCCAACTGGGCCTGATAATAGTAGCCATCGGACTCAACCTCCCTTACCTTGCCTTCTTCCACATCTGTACTCACGCATTCTTCAAAGCAATACTATTCTTATGCTCAGGCCTCATCATCCACTCCCTAAATGATGAACAAGACATCCGTAATATAGGAGGCCTTCAACGCGCTCTCCCCACAACAACTACATGTCTCTCAATTGGTAGTTTCGCCCTCATAGGAACCCCATTCCTCGCTGGCTTTTACTCTAAAGACGCCATTATCGAAGCAGCAAGCACATCCCATGTAAACTTTGCAGCCCTCCTACTAACACTTGCAGCCACCGCATTCACCGCAGTCTACAGCATACGTTTAATTTATTTTGCCTCAATAATAGAACCTCGAATAAACCCAGTCCTTGCATGTGACGAAAACGACCCCCGTGTTCTAAATTCATTAGCCCGACTCGCCTTCGGCTCTATTCTAGCCGGGATTTTAATTTTTAAAACCACACTCCCAAGTCACCCCCATGTCCATACAATACCTATGTACATGAAACTGACCGCCCTCATTGTTACGGTTCTTGCCTTTACCATCGCCTATGAGCTAACAAAGTCCTTTTGAACTGTTATTCCTAAGCACGATGCAACATCTGAAGAATGTGATCCATCATTCCATAATCATCTCATCCACCGCGCCATCACCGTAATTACCCTCAACTCAGCCGGACAACTTATTGCTCATGTCTTAGAATCAATTATTCATAAAAAACTAGGCCCTGACTACGCAGAGCGCTTCCAGTCAACTCCTATTAAAGTAGTACAGGTGACCCAAACTGCCCGAATCAAAACTTACCTGTCAGCCTTTTTTATCACCTTATTTTTTGTCATCCTCATTGTAAAAATTATTAGACGCCCCTACAACCCCTACAACCCCTACGACCCCTACGACCCCTACGACCCCTACGACCCCTACGACCCCTACGACCCCTACGACCCCTACGACCCCTACGACCCCTACGACCCCTAAACCCCATCAAGCTCGCCTCATACCCCCTTTTTTAGCCGAGGTCTGCCACCTATTGAAGTTGCACTTTTCCGCATCTCAGGCTCGCCTTTTAACCAAGCTCTGCCACCTATCGAAGTTGCACTTTTCCCATCTCACAGCCCGCAAAGCCCCCCCTCCCTTATGCCCACGCACCACTTCTAAAGCCACAAATAAAGTTAATAACAGCCCTCATCCTCCAAACAGTAAAACCCACCCCCCGCTACACAACATATCTCCCACCCCTCACCACTCACTATTACCCCCCTCCCGGCCTACACCAGAAGACAGAACTTTTACCTCACCATGCTCTGCCTGCACCCCCCATAAAACCAACAATAAATTATACACTACAAGATAAATTATCACCCCCCGACTCCCTCACGCTTCAGGATAGGGCTCCGCCACCAATGCAGCGCAATAAGCGAATACAACTATTATTCCCCCTAAATACACGAGAAATAGTACTAAAGACAAAAACCCTACACCCCATTTCATTAAAACTAAACACCCAACCCCAGAACCCCCCACCAACCCTAAAGCCGCATAATACGGCGACGGATTCGAAGCCACTGCTAAAAATCCTACTAATAAACACAATTCTATAATCATTATTTCTGCCAGGGCTCTAACCTGGACCTATAGCTTGAAAAGCTACTGCTGTTATTCAACTACAAAAACTTTATGACCCCCACAATACGTAAGTCCCACCCCCTGCTAAAAATTATTAACGGCTCATTCATCGATCTCCCAACTCCCTCTAACATCTCCGCCTGATGAAATTTTGGATCTCTCCTGGGCATTTGCCTTATTGCCCAAATCGCCACTGGCCTATTTCTCGCCATACACTACACGGCCGACACCTCCCTTGCATTCTCCTCCATCGCTCACATCTGCCGTGACGTTAACAACGGCTGACTCCTCCGCAACCTTCATGCCAACGGCGCATCATTCTTCTTTATCTGCATCTACTTCCACATTGGACGAGGACTCTATTATGGCTCCTACCTCTATAAAGAAACATGGAATATCGGAGTAATCCTCCTATTCCTAGTAATAGCTACGGCCTTTGTCGGCTACGTCCTCCCATGGGGCCAAATATCGTTCTGAGGCGCCACAGTAATTACTAACCTTCTCTCAGCCGCCCCCTACATCGGAACTGACCTAGTTCAGTGAATTTGAGGAGGCTTCTCAGTAGACAACGCCACCCTCACTCGATTCTTCACATTCCACTTCATCCTCCCATTTATCATCGCTGCCATAAGTATAATTCACCTCTTGTTCCTTCATCAAACAGGATCCTCAAACCCATCAGGCCTTAAGTGCAACTTCGATAAAGTCACCTTTCATCCCTACTTCTCCTACAAGGACCTCTTTGGCTTCGTTATTCTACTGGGCCTGCTCGCAGCCCTATCAACCTTCTCCCCCAACTTGCTCGGAGACCCAGACAACTTCACACCAGCCAACCCCCTGGTAACCCCACCCCACATTAAACCAGAATGATACTTCTTGTTCGCCTACGCTATCCTCCGCTCTATCCCCAACAAACTTGGAGGTGTCCTAGCCCTCCTCTTCTCCATCCTAATCCTTTTCCTTATACCCTTCACCCACACCTCTAAACTTCGTTCACTGATGTTCCGACCAATCGCTAAAATCTTCTTCTGAACCCTAATCGCAAACACAACTATCCTCACATGAATTGGAGGCCAACCAGTAGAAGACCCTTTTATCATTATTGGACAAATTGCCTCCACCCTCTACTTTCTAATCTTTGTCCTCCTTGTTCCCACCCTTGGCCTCTTAGAAAATAAACTCCTTAAAGTCTAACACATACAATCCTCGTGGCAGTTGTCGTTTACAACGCGCAAACAGTGCCTTATGTCAACCCTCATATCTATGTATAATTATCATTAATCTATACTAATACTATAATTTATGTCAACCCTCATAATCTATGTATAATTATCATTAATCTATACTAATACTATAATTTATGTAACCCTCATATCTATACCCTCATATCTATGTCAACCCTCATATCTATGTCAACCCTCATATCTATGTCAACCCTCATATCTATGTCAACCCTCATATCTATGTCAACCCTCATATCTATGTCAACCCTCATATCTATGTCAACCCTCATATCTATGTCAACCCTCATATCTATGTCAACCCTCATATCTATGTATAATCATCATTAATCTATGTATAATCACCATTAATCTATATTAATACTATAATCTATGTATAATCACCATTAATCTATATTAATACTATAATCTATGTATAATCACCATTAATCTATATTAATACTATAATCTATGTATAATCACCATTAATCTATATTAATACTATAATCTATGTATAATCACCATTAATTTATTTACAACAAGCATATCTTAACCAAAATAAATTATATCTGAACATATTAATAATTTGACTATAAAAGACTTACCAATATTAATGAATGGTAACCGCCCATATTATGTATACTTGATAGGACCTTCACTTGTTTTACCATTTTCAGATCTTTATCTAAGTGAGTCCAACTGGATCTTCAAATTTACTCAATCCTACCAATAATCATGTAATGATCCTCCTCCAAATAATAAAATTTACACCTTAAGAGAAACATAACACATTCACCAATATTAATGTATGTATTATTCATATTATTAAGGTGGAACCTTCCCTTGCATAAGATCACACAGACTATTTCACCTAACTTCCTTAATCACCTATAATGGACAACTATCTCATAGCATATAACTCTTAATTGCAATAACTATTATTACAACATGAATAAGCATAAATACATTACTGAATAATCGTACATAACGCCTACTCATCCACCCTATCGTACCCCCGTCAACCACCCCTGGACCAGGCCTAGACAGCTGGTTACTTTCCATGGGCCTCGATCGAAGAGTTACAGTTCTCGACTGCCAGGAGGTTACTGACGGATGTGAATCTATGGACTTATATTGATTAATCGAATACACGGTGCGTTTTAAAAGGTAACCCTCCTATGCGTTAAATACCTATCGACAGGTTGCAACCACTAGTGACAGCAAGAACACCTGGTAGGTTTATATAGGGGGATGCGTTCCCCAGCAAGTTTTTTAAGAAAAAACCGGTCTACTGCATATGGCCAGGGGTGGGACATATGGTGCTGGTGTCTCTTCATTTATACACGTCCCGTGACTCCACTATCAACTATGTATAACAGCCCATCCTACCTATCATGGTGCATTTTAATTAATGCTAGAATGACATAGTGTAACTTGGCATTAGTGATATTTCCCCCCCTTTTCATCGCAAATTCAGCACATTTTAGATACGGCTTTTTTGCGTTACCCCCCCCTTTCCCCCCCCACACGCGAATTACCACAGTTAGCCCTAAAACCCCCCCCGAGATTAAGGTTTATGGAAATATCTGCCGTGTAGGCCACGCCGCCTGTGGCAGCAATTTTACCCAACATCTTCATGCATGACCCAAGCATCCTTGCACAACCGCTTAATGGCATATTACATATAACATCTCTGCTATAACCCTCTTAATCGGTCTTCTACATCTCCGCTGTAACCCATATCATTTTAGATGTAACCCATATCTTTCTAGAATATAACCCTATATACATTTCATCTAGTGCACGACCCTCATACTACTGTATTATATGTCATCTCTAGAGGTAGCCTTATATATTACCTCTAGTGTATAACACTTATATATGTCGTCCCTAGTATATAACCACTTATATTACTATATTATATATATCACCTTTAGTATATAACCACTTATATTACTATATTATATATATCACCTTTAGTATATAACCACTTATATTACTATATTATATATATCACCTTTAGTATATAACCACTTATATTACTATATTATATATATCACCTTTAGTATATAACCACTTATATTACTATATTATATATAACCCCTTATATTATATATATCATCTCTAGTGTGTTACATGCTTCTGTATTATATATTCGTGTGTCCCCTCTAGACTAACTATATATAATACCACCTGCTACTTACACTACAAATATTCTATATATAAGACGA